TTATACCAAGGATTTTTACAAAAAAGAATCATTCCGTTCACTAGAATATTTACTTATTTTTCATTTTTAGTTAATAATCTGAGTGATTGGATTTAGATGCTAGGAAATGCTCAAATTGATTTTCATCGAATGACTATTCATCTATTATATTTTCATACGAATAGGGAGCAAGAAAGCTCTATGAAAAAATGGTGGTTCAATTCGATATTGTCTAAGAAAGAGTTCGAACACAGGTGTGGATTAAGTAAATCAATGGATAGCTCTGGTCCTATTGAAAATATCAGTACAAAGGAAGATCGGAGTCTAACTGATACCGAAAAAAGCATTCCTAATTGGAGAAATAGTGACAGTTCGAGTTACAGTAATGTTGATCATTTATTTTGTGTCATGGACATTTGGAATTTCATCTCTGATGATACTTTTTTACTTATAGATAGTAAGGGGGACAGTTATTCCATATATTTTGATCTTGAAAATCAAATTTTTGAGATTGACAACGATCATTCTTTTCGGAGTGAACTTCAAAGTTCTTTTTCCAATTATTGGAATTCAAGTTATCTGAACTCTAAGAGTGGTGATATTTATGATGATCTTTCCATGTATTATACTAAAGATAGTTGGAATAATCACATTAATAATTGCATTGACAGTTATCTTCATTCTCAAATCCGGATTGGGAGTTCCATCCTAAGTGGTAGTGACAATTACAGTGACAGTTCCATTTTGAGTTTCATTTTTAATGAAAGTCAAAATAGGAGTGAAAGTTTCAGTAAAAGAACTATCAGGAATGATAGTAATTTAACTAAAATAGAAAGTTCTAATAATCTTGATGTAACTCAAAAATATAAACATTTGTGGGTTCAATGCGAAAGTTGTTATGCATTAAATTATAAGAAATTGCTTAAGTCAAAAATGGATATTTGTGAACAATGTGGATATCATTTGAAAATGAGTAGTTCAGATAGAATCGAACTTCTGATTGATCCGGGTACTTGGAATCCTATGGATGAAGATATGGTTTCTATGGATCCTATTGAATTTCATTCAGAGGAAGAAGCTTATAAAGATCGTATTGATTCTTATCAAAGAAAGACAGGTTTAACTGAAGCTGTTCAAACAGGTATAGGTCAACTAAACGGTATTCCTGTAGCAATCGGGGTTATGGATTTTCAGTTTATGGGAGGTAGTATGGGATCCGTAGTAGGGGAAAAAATTACCCGGTTGATTGAGTATGCTGCCAATAAATTCCTACCCCTTATTATAGTATGTGCTTCCGGAGGGGCACGCATGCAAGAAGGAAGCTTGAGCTTAATGCAAATGGCTAAAATCTCGTCTGTTTTATATGATTATCAATCAAATAAAAAGTTATTCTATGTATCAATCCTTACGTCTCCTACTACTGGTGGGGTGACAGCCAGTTTTGGTATGTTGGGGGATATCATTATTGCCGAACCTAACGCCTACATTGCATTTGCGGGTAAAAGAGTAATTGAACAAACATTGAATAAGACAGTACCGGAAGGTTCCCAAGCAGCCGAATTTTTATTCCATAAGGGTTTATTCGATCTAATCGTACCACGTAATCTTTTAAAAGGCGTTCTAAGTGAATTATTTCAGTTGCATGCTTTTTTTCCTTTGAATCAAAATAAAGTCGAGGATTGAGGTCAATTATTTTATCAATGTCAAAAATATTTTGTTTTTTTGGAATCTTTATTAGAATCTTGAAATCAAAGTAAAAACCAGAAGAATAGAGTTTTTGGTTGGCAACATTCCCATTTTTTTGGAATAAAAAAAATGGGAATAATTATCATTTATTATATTTCCGATTCCTAATTAGAAAACATCGATCAACAAGATAAAAGAACGACTTCTTCCTTTTCCTTCTGTTAAATTAGTCAAATAAAAAAATATCATGCTCCCTTCGTACACTTACATATGTATAGAATTACTCCAAAATCGCTTTTTGCATCTTTCGCTATTTTCTGGGAATCTTTATTATGAATCAGACTCTAATGAAAATGAATCAATTTAATTGAATTTATAAGAAACCTTCTATTTTCTTGAATTAGAAATTAGTCGAAGCAAAAAAAAAAGAAAAAAGATGAAGAATAATAAAGGAAAGTTGATTATCATATAATATATTATATGTAGAAAGCGAATTTTTTTTAGTTCTACATTCCTTGTACTTATTCTATAACTCAAACTCATTCTATAGAATTCTAATTAATTAATTAATATAATAACATAATAACAACAAAAAAATATAACAAACAGGTACAATTACAATTATAGTAAATCGAGGTACCCATTCTATGACAACTATGAACTTTCCCTCTATTTTGGTGCCTTTAGTAGGCCTAGTATTTCCGGCAATTGCAATGGCTTCTTTATTTCTTCATGTTCAAAAAAATAAGATTGTTTAGATCTTCTGGTCTAAATCTTATTTTTAAAGACTTAGACGTGAATCATAACACAGATATCATAACACAGATATATAGTTAGCAGAATGGTATACCACGTGATTTCTTTCGAACATAAATGAAAGAGCCCCTATGTATGTGGAAAGATGACGACATATGGGTAGATTTTATTATTTTGATCTAACTAAAAATAAAATAGAAATAGTTCGATATTGAAATAAAAGTGAAACACACCCGATATCTGACTGAATAGTACTAGTTGATGAGAGTTCCATCGGAAACAAGACAAAGTAAGGAAAGTACAATTAATTTTGGGTATTCTTTCAATTCAAATTAAATGTAACCAGATCTAGTATGAATTGGCGATCAGAACGTATATGGATAGAACTTATAACGGGATCTCGAAAAATAAGTAATTTCTGCTGGGCCTTTATCCTTTTGTTAGGTTCGTTAGGGTTCTTATTGGTTGGAATTTCCAGCTATCTTGGTAGGAATTTGATATCTTTATTTCCTCCCCAGCAAATTCTTTTTTTTCCACAAGGAATCGTGATGTCTTTCTATGGGATCGCAGGTCTTTTTATTAGTTCTTATTTGTGGTGTACAATTTCGTGGAATGTAGGTAGTGGTTATGATAGATTCGATAGAAAAGAAGGAATAGTATATATTTTTCGTTGGGGATTTCCTGGAAAAAATCGCCGCATCTTCTTCCGATATCTTATAAAGGATATTCAGTCTATTCGAATAGAACTTAAAGAAGGTATTTATACTCGTCGTGTCCTTTATCTAGAAATCAGAGGCCAAGGAGCCATCCCTTTAACTCGTACGGATGAGAATTTGACTCCACGAGAAATTGAACAAAAAGCTGCTGAATTGGCCTATTTCTTACGTGTACCGATTGAAGTATTTTGAAAAATGAACTGAAATGATGATTTTAACTTGGAGTAAAATACAAAATCTAGAATACTCTTTTTCTAAGGCATACCTTAACGGAAATTGTATCAGAACTCCACTCGAGTCAAAGCAGAAATATATGCAACAACCAAAGGTAGAAACCTTTTTTGTCTACAAATACAAATAACAAAGAAAAGGTTTTTGGATGGAAATCGACTTAATTCAATTGCGTATTCATCCGCATAAAATCGACGAACGCGGCGGGTTCATTAACAATTTATAGATGGAAAAAAATGGAAAAAAAGAAAACATTTATTCCTTTTCTATATCTTGTATCTATAGGATTTTTGCCCTGGTGGATCTCTCTATCATTTCAAAAAAGTCTGGACTTTTGGATTATTAATTGGTGGAATACTAAACAATCTGAAACTTTTTTGAATGATATTCAAGAAAAAGGTTTTCTAGAACAATTCATCGAATTAGAGGAACTCCACTTGTTGGACGAAATGATAAAGGAATACCCGGAAACACACCTACCAAAACTTTGTATAGGAATCCATAATGAAACAATTCAATTGATGAAGATGCACAATGAGGGTTGTATCCATATGATTTTGCACTTCTCGACAAATTTTATTTGTTTCTTTATTCTAAGCGGTTATTCTATTCTGGGAAATAAAGAACTTATTCTTCTTAACTCTTGGGTTCAGAAATTCTTATATAACGTAAGCGACACAATAAAAGCTTTTTCTATTCTTTTAGTAACTGATTTATGTATCGGATTTCATTCACCCCATGGTTGGGAGCTAACGATTGGCTCTATCTACAAAGATTTTGGATTTGCCCATAACGATCAAATTATATCTGGCCTTGTTTCCACTTTTCCAGTCATTCTAGATACAATTTTGAAATATTGGATTTTTCGTTATTTAAATCGTCTATCCCCGTCGCTTGTAGTGATTTATCATTCAATGAATGACTGAAAAGAAGAAACAAAGGTATACGAATAGAAATCCAATTCTAATTTAGAAATTTCGAATTAGATAGAATGGAATGGTTTTTACTTTGTACCTAATCAAAGCATTAACAAATTTATTTCCTCTTTTCTATTTCTACCCATTTAAGGCGAGAGGTTCTTCCCATATTCCAGTAATATTCTTTCAGGAAGTTCAGTTTTTCAGTTTTAAGTTAAAGTAAATACCAGAATCGTGGATAGGGAACTATACTAGTAACCTACCCAATTTATTGTAGAAATTTTCGGAATCAACGATTGGACCATGCAAACTATAAATACCTTTTCTTGGATAAAAGACCAGATTACTCGATCCATTTCCATATCGATCGTGATATATATAATAACTTGTTCATCTATTTCGAATGCATATCCCATTTTCGCACAGCAAGGTTATGAAAATCCACGAGAAGCGACTGGGCGTATTGTATGTGCCAATTGCCATTTAGCTAATAAGCCCGTGGATATTGAGGTTCCGCAAGCAGTCCTTCCAGATACAGTATTTGAAGCAGTTGTTCGAATTCCTTATGATATGCAATTAAAACAAGTTCTTGCTAATGGCAAAAAGGGAGGTTTGAATGTGGGAGCTGTTCTTATTTTGCCTGAGGGGTTTGAATTAGCCCCACCCGATCGTATTTCTCCCGAGATGAAAGAAAAAATGGGCAATCTTTTTTTTC